AAATATAAAATTTATTAAGCTTAACTTTTGGTGTAAGGCACATTAAATTTTGAATTTAAAGGGAATGTTTCAAAATATTAAAGTTATAATAAAAATGTTACTTACATATAATTTATCCTATCAAGATAATCCTTTTATCAGGCATTTTATTAAAAGTTTAATTTTAAGTTTTAAAAATGTTTGGGAGTACTTTTGAAAATAGAATAACATTTAAAATGAATTTGAAGCAAACAGTCACAAATACCCCTTACTTGAGTGTATAAAATCTTTGACTCGAGAGAGCAAGCATTTTGTTAAATTTCATTTATGTTTACTGGCTATCTAGAGAGAGTTAGAAAATTGAAGCCATCAAAGAAAGAAAATAAAAAGGTATTTACTGGTTTACTTGCGTAAACATAAATATTTATAATATGTTCAAACTTTTATAAAAAAGATAGCAACGGGAATGAAAATTTAAACATAATACTTCTCTTCCTAGTTTAACTAAAAAAAAAACTAGGAAGAGAAGAGGTATATTTATATAGTATAGGATTTTCCAACAAAAGTGCTTTATGTTACTAAATAAAATTTAAATTATAGAAGTTAAATTTAATTAATTTTATTTAAAAATTTAGACTTTGTTACTTCTCTTGGCGAAACTTGTGCCAGCAGCCGCGGTTATTCAAGTGAGAGTAAGAATTCGATTGGAAATAAAAAAATTTTTTTTAATTTAAAAGTTTATTTAAGGTGGAATTTAATATTTTTGTTTAATTTTTTGATTTTTAGAAATTTTTTTAAAGACTAGGATTAGATACCCTATTATTTTAAAAAGTTATTAAGGTAGTAAGTAAAATGTATTAAATCTAAAGATTTTGGCGGTGTTTTAAGCTTTTTAGAGGAATTTACTCTTTAATTGATACAACACAGACATCTTACTTAATTTGGTAATAACAGTTTGTATATCGCTATCATTAAATAAAGTTGAATAATTTTTATTAATTTTAAGATTATTATTAATGTTAGGTCAAAATGCAGCTTAAAATTAAGGTTGAAGTAAATTACATTTATTTATATTAATGTATGAATGAAAAGTGTTTTTGAATTTAAAAGTAAGATGGAATTATAATGTTTATCTGAATTTAGTTCTAAAATATGCACATATCGCCCGTCACTCTCAATTTTGAGATAAGTCGTAACAAAGTAAAAGTACTGGAAAGTGCTTTTATAGGATGTGATCATTTAATGATATTTCATTTACAATGAAAAAGGGTTTAATACCATTCTAATTTTAAGAAATTTTTTGCTTTAAATTTAATAAATGAGATGTTTAATTTTAATGTTGTGAAAGGAAATTAATAAGAGCGATAGAGCAGAGTACTGTGATGGAATAATGAAAAAATGAAAAGTGTTTTTTGGAAAAGTAATAAATTAATTGTACCTTTTGTATTAGGGTATTATTATAATAGAAATGGTTATTTGTTCCCGAATTACTTTGAGCTTCAAAATTTTAAGGTTTTGTAGTTTTATATACAAGATTAAAGGTTTATGAAGAAATGAAATTTTATTCGAGAAGTAGGATATCTGGTTAATTTATTTAAAATTATATATTTTAGTATATTTTTGTAAAAATTTAATTTTTAATATATTTTTTTTTGCTTGAGGGATAAGCTTTAAGCAATTTAATATAAATGAAATGTTTTTAATTAAGGTTTAGAATTTACTTTATTTGTAATAAAAAATTAATTTTTTTTATTTTTTTTTAATTAAAATTAATTTAATTAATTATTAGTTAAAAGAATCTATATAATAATTAGTATAAATTGAGAATTTAAATAAATAAGGTTAAGATTATAATAGTTTAGTTATTAAATAAGAAAGAATTCGGCAAAATTTATTTTCGACTGTTTATCAAAAACAATGTATTTTGTTGGGATAAAATATAAAACCTGCTCAGTGTAGGATAAATTGCTGTGGTATTTTAACTATACGAAGGTATTGAAATAAGGCTTTAAATGGGTGCTAAGAGAATGGTTTAACGGAGATAGACTTTTTTCTTTTTTTTATTAAAAGTTGATTTAAAAATGAAAAGGTTTTTATAAAAATTTGGGACAAGAAGACCCTATGAATTTTGATATAAGATTTTTTGATTAAATTTTTTAATAAATTTTAAATTTTTCTTTTATTTGATTGGGGTGATTTTTAAAGATTGGGAATCTTTAAAATTTTGTTTAGTGGATCCATTAATAGTGATTTGTTGAAGAAAATACTCTAGGGATAACAGCGTTATTATTTTGGATAGTTCATATAGATAAAATAGTTTGCGACCTCGATGTTGGATTAAGATACTCTCGGAGTGTAGAAGCTTCAAAAATAGGGGAAGTTTGCTCAACTTTTAAATTCTTACATGATCTGAGTTCAGACCGGTGTAAACCAGGTTGGTTTCTATCTAAATGGTAAGGTTAATTTTATAGTACGAAAGGAATTAAAATTTTAAATTATTTATTTAAATAAAGTTGGTTTTAGATTAACTAATTTGGCAGATTAATTGTATCAAATTTAGAATTTGAAGATAGTTTAAACTAGTTAGTAAAGATTAGATTAAAGTGGCAGAAATTAAATGCAAGGAATTTAAGCTTCCTTAATGATTTTATCCTTTAATAATGTTTAGTTTAGTAAGTTACTTTATTTTATTATTGATGGTGTTAATTAGTGTTGCCTTTTTTACTTTAATAGAACGAAAAGTTTTAGGGTATATCCATTTACGAAAAGGTCCAAATAAAGTTGGATTTGTAGGAGTTTTACAGCCTTTTTCGGATGTAATTAAGTTATTTAATAAGGAGGCTAATATGATGAAGTATATAAATCTGTTAATGTTTATATTTATTCCTTTTTTTGCTTTGTTATTAATATTGTTATTTTGGATTGTTTATGCTTGAAAGGTAAATCAGATTGATATGGAGTTTTCATTGATTTATATTTTATGTTTATCAAGTTTGGGGGTATATGTAATTTTAATTGGGGGGTGAGCTTCAAATTCTAAATACGCGTTATTAGGTGCTTTTCGAGGATTAGCTCAGGTAATCTCTTATGAAGTTAGATTAAGAATAATTTTAATAAGTGTTGTGATGTTTTGTGGAAGTTATAGTTTTTATAAGCTTTTAGTTTTTCAAGGTTTGATATGAATAATTTGAGGTATATTTGGCTTATTTTTAATATGAATGATTTCTTGTTTAGCGGAAACTAATCGAAGTCCTTTTGATTTATCTGAAGGTGAATCAGAGTTGGTTTCAGGGTTTAATGTTGAATATGGGGGGTATGGTTTTGCAATTCTTTTTATATCTGAATATGGGAATATTATTTTTATAAGAATATTATCTAGAGTTTTATTTTTAGGAGGGTTGGGATGATTGTGTATTAAGCTTCTTATAGTTATGTATTTGTTTTTACTCATTCGAGGGACTTTAGTTCGTTTTCGCTATGATAAATTGATAGTAATGGCTTGAAGGGTGGTGTTACCAATAACAATTTTATATTTTTATTTTTTTTTTTTACTTAAATTGATATTTAATTTTGGCTTTTGGGTCAAAATTAGAAAGAGACATTTAGATGGTTATCTTTTTTATATTTTCAAAATATATACTTCTATAGTTAAAATGTCTAAGGTAAAAATGGAAAGATAAGGAAAAATAAGAAGTATATTAAAGTTAGGAGTTGTCCTATAAAGACGTAGGGTGGTTCTACGGGACAAGCTCCAATGTACGTTAATAAAATAAAAATGTTAATAAAGTATCAAAAGGTAATTTTTTTAGATGGATTTATTGATAATGATTTAAATTTTGATTTAAAAGTTATTGGGAGTGTTATAATAATTATGATTGATAAAGTTAAGGCTATTACTCCTCCCAATTTATTAGGAATTGAGCGTAGGATAGCATAAGCAAATAAAAAATATCATTCTGGTTGAATATGGGGAGGAGTAATTAAAGGGTTTGCTATTAAAAAATTTTCTGGATCAAAAAATATGTAAGGGTGGATTGTTGTAACTGTTATAAGAATTAAAATTAATAATATTCCTCCTAAGATGTCTTTTAGGGAAAAATAGGGATGAAAGGGAATTTTATCGATATTTATTGTAGTTCCAAGGGGATTTGATGAGCCTGTTTCATGAAGGAGTGAAATGTGAAGAATAATTAGTGTTATTAAAATAAACGGAAGTAAGAAGTGAAGAACAAAGAAGCGAGTTAGTATTGGGTTTTCAACTGAGAATCCCCCTCAGATTCATTGAGTAATTGATGGTCCGATATAAGGGATGGCTGAGAGGAGATTGGTAATTACTGTTGCTCCTCAAAAGGATATTTGTCCTCAAGGAAGGACATATCCTAAAAACGCAGTTGCTATTAAAGTTAAGATGATTAGTGTACCTGAAAATCAAGGGCCAGATAAAGTGAATGAGGAATAGTAAATACCTCGGCCGATATGGAGATAAATTAAAATAAAAAAGAATGATGCTGTATTAGCATGAATTGCTCGGATTAATCATCCAAAATTTACATCTCGGTTGATATGAGAGATTCTAATGAAAGCTGTGGTAATATCATTGGAGAAATGTATTGCTAAAAAAATTCCGGTTAAAATTTGTAATGCAAGGCATAAACTTAATAATGAACCTAAGTTTCATATATAGGAGATGTTGGATGGTGTGGGTAAATCAATTAAAACGTTGTTGAGGATTTTTATGAATAGGTGGGTTTTTCGTGTTAACATTCGTTAATTACTTTTTAAAGGCACAAATGAGGAATGGATTAGGTTTGTAATTGTTAGTAAAGTAATTATTAGATATAATATAATAAATGTTAGTATTAAAGTATTGTTATTATTGAGTAGATTTCTAATGGTATGAAAATTATTACTATTGAAATTTAATTTAATAGTAGGAAGAAATGGAGTGAATATAATAAGAGGTAAAAATTTATTTGATCAAATAAATTTTTTATTAGGGGTTAAGCTTGTAATATAAAGGAAGAGAATTATTATACCCCCTAATATTAGAATAATGATTAATATTGGAAATCATGTTATTTTTATTTGGAGATAAATTAGAAAGGAAATAGTTAAAGTGGTTAGAATTAAAATTAAGATTATTGTGATTGGTTGAGTTGAAGTTATAAATAGGATGGAAATTAAAAAAATTATTTTAATATCAGAAAATAGTATATTATTAGTATATAAATTTTGGAGATTTAAGGAGAGAAATCTTTTCTGATGTTATAAGAAGATACAATTTAGGTTTACAAGACCTAGGTTTTTTTTAAACTATTATAACTAATGTTATGTATAACTGGGTGATTTATATATATGGTGGGTTTAAGCAATTTGTTAATAAATTATCAACATTTTTTATTAGTTTTAATGTGTTTAGAATTTATATATTTAGGAGTATTATTAAATTTAATCATTTTATTAGGATTTAATGGAAATTTTGTAAATGTGGTCCTTTTTATAATTATAGTTGTTTGTGAAGCTGGATTGGGTTTAAGAATTTTGGTTTTAAGAGTTTATTATAGTGGAAATGATAGGATTAATACTATTTCTGTTTTAAAATGTTAATTTTATTTTTAGGATTATTGTTGTTATTTTGTATTTGTTTGGTTTCTGGGATTGAAATTATGTTTGTAATTTTTTTTATATCTATTATAATATTTTTAATTATTGATTGGTCAAGTTTGGTTTGTTTAGTTGGTGAAAGTTTAATGATAGATTTATTGAGATTTTTGTTAATTGAATTAAGTTTATGAATAATTATATTAATATTTTTAGCAAGAATAAATTTGAAAGTTTTTAATGGTAAATTATATAATTGATATATTCTATTTATGCTTATAATGTTGTGTTTGTGTTTTTCTATTTCAAATTTATTAGGTTTTTATTTATTTTTTGAAAGAGTTCTTTTCCCAATTATTATATTAATTTTTGGCTGGGGTAATCAGCCGGAGCGTCTTCAGGCTGGAATTTATATATTATTTTATACGTTATTTGGATCATTACCTTTATTATTGTTTTTATTAATAAATAATTTTTATTTAAGTTTTTTATTTATAAGTTGAATTGATTTTTCAAGTAATTTTTTTCTAATGATGATATCAAGTTTTGCTTTTTTAGTTAAGCTTCCTATGTTTTTGGTGCATATGTGACTTCCTAAAGCCCATGTTGAAGCTCCTATTGTTGGATCAATAATTTTAGCTGGTGTATTATTAAAATTAGGTATCTATGGGATGTTTCGTTTGCTATTTATGATTATTGATTCTGTAATTGTTCATGGGTGTTGAATGATTAGAATTTTAGTTTTGGGAAGTGTGATAATTTGTTTAATTTGTTTATGTCAAGTAGATATAAAGGCCTTGATTGCTTATTCATCGGTAAGTCATATGGGTTTGGCAATAGCCGGGCTATTAAGTTTACATGTTTGGGGATTTTATGGAAATTTATTGATTATATTAGGACATGGTTTATGCTCTTCAGGTTTATTTTGTTTAGCAAATTTTTATTATGAGCGGTTTAAGACTCGTAGAATAATTATATTGAGGGGTATGGGAATTTTTTTTCCTTTTTTATCTATTTGATGATTTTTTTTTTGTGTGATTAATATAGCAGCTCCTCCAACTATAAATTTAGGAGGTGAATTATTATTAATGGGAGCATTAATTAAATGAAGAAGTTTTTTAGTAATTCCATTAGGGGTAATTAGTTTTTTAAGAGCAGGTTATTCATTATATTTATTTAGTTATACTCAGCATGGAAAGGGTTGAATTTATTATTCTGTTTATTTAATTTCCGTTCGAGAGAGGTTATTAATATTTTTACATTTAATTCCTTTGGTTTGTTGATGTTTAAAAATAGAATTGTTTTGTAAATGATTATGTTTAATTAGTTTAAATAAAAATTTTAGAGTGTGGATCTAAGGAAGGATTACCATTAAATAATTTTTTTAAAGTGGGGTTTATTTTTGTTTATGTGAAGAGTATTATTTATGCTGTTTGGTTTATGGTGTTTGGTTAATTTAAGGATTTATTTAATCGAATATATTTTAATAAATATTAATAATATTGAGATTAAAATTTTTTTTTTTTTTGATTGGATGAGTTTATTATTTTTAAGAGTTGTTTTATTGATTTCAGCTTTTGTTATTTTTTATTGTCATGATTATATAGAAATAGAGAAACTAAAAAATTATTTTTGTTATGGAGTTTTATTTTTTGTTGCATCAATAATAATAATAATTGTTAGTCCAAATTTATTAATAATTTTATTAGGATGAGATGGTTTAGGGTTAGTTTCTTATGTTTTAGTAATTTATTATCAAAATTATTCTTCTGATAAGGCGGGTATGATTACTGTTTTATCTAATCGAATTGGGGATGTTATAATTTTACTTTCAGTTGTTTTTTTAGCAAATTTTGGGGGTTTTGATTTTTTTTTATTAGATAAAATATTTTTTGTTAGAGGTGGGTTTTTAATTATTGCTGGGATAACAAAGAGAGCACAAATTCCTTTTTCTGCATGGCTACCAGCTGCAATAGCAGCTCCTACTCCAGTTTCTTCTTTGGTTCATTCTTCAACATTAGTAACTGCTGGAGTTTATTTATTAATTCGTTTAGATGTATTGTTTTCTTTTTTTTTTTTTTCTAATGCTTTATTATATATTTCTTTATTAACAATGTTAATGTCAGGATTAGGAGCGTTGTTTGAAATAGATTTAAAAAGGATTATTGCTTTATCAACTTTAAGACAGTTAGGTTTAATAATGTTAATTTTATCAGTTGGAGGAAGAATTTTGTCTTTTTATCATTTGTTGACGCATGCTATTTTTAAGGCAATGTTATTTTTATGTGCTGGATTTATAATTCATAGGAGTTTATCTTTCCAGGATATTCGCTATTTGGGATGATTTTATAAAACAAATCCAGTAGTTGGAGTATGTTTTAGACTTGCTAATTTGGCTTTGTTTGGAATACCATTTTTAAGAGGGTTTTATTCAAAAGATTTAATTTTAGAATTTATTTATTTAAATGAATTAAGATTTTTAGTAATTTTTTTGCTAATTTTTGCTACGATTAGAACTTGTTTATATTCTTTACGTGTTATGTATTACTCGATATGAATAGGGACATCTAAATTATTAATTTTTAACTATTATTGATTAAGCTGGATAGAATTACCTATTTTTCTTATAGGGTTAATTGTTATTATATTTGGATCTTTATTAGGATGGTTAATTTTTCCTAATTTTGATTTAATTATTGTTTTAGGTGGTGTTAAATTAGTAAATTTGTTAATTGTATTAGTAGGGTGTTGGGGGTTTTATATTCAATATAGAGGAAAGGAATTTATTGGAATAAAGGTATTGTTTAATTTTTTTTTAAGAAATATGTGATTTATGACGAGTTTTTCGAGTGAGGTTTTTTTGAAAGGGTTGAGGGGGTCATGGATATTTATAAATTTGGATGTAAGTTGACATGAAGAAGTTGGGCCTCAAGGATTGTGGAAAGTGAATGTGTTGTTAGCTCGTTTAATTCAGTGAGTTCAAATAATTGGTTTAAATAATTATATTTTATTTATAATTTTTATGATTGGTTATTTGTTTATTTACTTTTATAGTTTATATTTAAAATATAACATTGAAAATGTTATGATATTTTTTTAAAAGTAATTTTTAGCTAAGGCTTTTTAACATTGAAAATGTTACGTGTTGTATACACTATAAAAAAGACCAAAATGAAATTCATTATTGAAAGGTTAGCAGCCTTAAATGTTGGTCTAATAGGAATTTTCAATTTATTCATTAACAGTGAATAGCCTCTATTTTGGCTTCTATTAAATAAGAAAAGGAATGATCCTATACTTCAGGTCGAAACTGATTGCAATTAGTCGCTTTTTTCTTAGAATAGGCAAGAAGCAATGGCCAAATGCAAATTAGCTTTTATTAATTTTAAATACTATTCTATTTTAATCATTCTAGTATTCCATTTTTTCACTCATAGATTAGACCAATGAAAATGATAAAGATAATTAAAATAATGTTTATATAGGTGTAAAAAGAGGAAAATTGGTTAATGATTGGAATTGGAAGAATAATAATGATTTCAATATCAAAAATTAAAAAAATAATAGAAATTATGAAAAATCGGAGAGAAAAAGGTGTTCGGGATAAGGAAAAAGGATCAAACCCACATTCAAATGGGGAGTTTTTTTCTTTTTTGTAAAGGTTTTTTTTTTTGAGAAATTGACTTAAAAATAAGATGATAATAGATAGAAGTAAAGGGAAAAGTAAAAATTTAATTGTTTTATTTTTAAGAAACTTTCTAATTGGAAATTAGGTGTACTTTTTATACTAATAAAACTTAGAAGGTTCATCAATAAATAAATGTATATAGAAATAACCAGACTACATCTACAAAATGTCAATATCAGGCTGCAGCTTCAAATCCAAAATGGTGGTGGCTAGAAATTTGGTTTAAATGTATTCGAATTAAAATTACAGTTAGGAAAGATGATCCGATTAATACATGTAGTCCATGAAACCCTGTTGCTATAAAGAAAGTTGAACCATAAATTGAGTCTGAAATGGAAAATGTGGCTTGAATATATTCAAATAGTTGTATTAATGTGAATATAATTCCTAGTGAAATGGTTATTAATAGTGAGGTGAAGCTTTCATTATAGTTATTTTTTATAATACTATGATGTGTTCAGGTAACTGAAATTCCGGATGAAATAAGAATAGTGGTATTTAAAAGGGGAATACTAAATGGATTAAATGGAATAATTCCTATTGGGGGTCATATAGAACCAATTTCAATGTTAGGGGATAGACTTCTATGAAAAAAGGTTCAAAAAAATGAAATGAAAAAAAAAATTTCAGAGATAATAAAAAGAATTATTCCTCATTTTATGTTTTTTAAAACAATTTTTGTGTGAAATCCTTGAAATGATGCTTCACGACATATGTCTCGTCATCATTGTAATATTGTTAAAATGATAATTAATATGGCTAGTCTTAAGAGGTTTATGTTATTATTGTGTATTATATTAATTATTCTTGTCATAAAAGTAAAAGCGGCAATAGATCCTGTAATTGGTCATGGACTTTTATCAACTATATGGAATGGATGAAAGGACATTAGTTAAGCTCATTTAAGTAAAGTGATATTAAGATGATGAAGACATAACTTTGGATGAGGGCAACGGCTGTTTCTAAAGAAAGGAGTAAGGACATTGGAACGAAAATCAATATGTTTAAGAAGGGAAAGGAAGTTATTATGTTTCTTAATAAACATAAAAGTAAGTGGCCTGAGATTATATTAGCTGATAGTCGAATAGCTAAGGTTAAGGGGCGGATTAGGTTACTAATGGTTTCAATGCATACTATGAAGATCGATAAAGGTCCAGGGGTCCCAGTAGGGACTAAGTGAGCAAATATAAAGTTACTTTTGGTTGTTCATCCATAAAGTATTAAGGATATTCATATAGGTAGGGCTATAAAGGATGTTAAATTAATGTGGCTTGTTGCTGTAAAGACATAAGGGAAAAGACCTATTATGTTATTAATAAGAATAAATCAGAATATTATTATGAAGAAAATTATAAATTTGATTTTATTTTTTGAAAAGTTATTTTTTAGTTCTAAAAGAAGTTTTTTAGTTATGTAAGTTCAAATAAAATTATTTCGGGAAGGGATAATTCAGTAAGAATAAGGAAAAATAATTAAAGGTAATAAGACAGAAATTCAATTTAAAGAAAAGTTAGGTGAGGTTGAAGGATCAAAAATAGTGAATAAGTTAGCTATCATTTTCAATTTTTAAAGAAAATTTGGGTTTTAATTGTTTTGGTTTTATTAATAGGGAAAGGGTTAAAATAAATTAAACTTATTAAAATTATAAAAAGATTGATAATGGATAAGAATAAAAGGTTTCAATTTATAGGGAATAGTTGAGGAATAAAAAAACACAAAGGTAATTTAAGATTGACAATCTTATGTTATTAATTAACTAGTTTTTCATTGAAAGTATTCGTTACTATAAAGTGGTTTAAGAGACCAGTGCTTTCATTTCAGCCATTCAATGAAAACGTTTTAATTCAATTAAAAAAGTTGGATAGAGAGGTAATTTCTATTGAAATTGGTATAAATCTATGATTTGCTCCACAAATTTCTGAACATTGGCCAAAGAAGATTCCTGGTCGATTAGCAAATGAAGAGACTTGATTTAATCGACCAGGAATGGCGTCTATTTTTAACCCTAGGGTTGGGATGGTTCATGAATGAATTACGTCCGCTGAGCTAATTAATATACGTATGTTAGTATTAAATGGGAGAATTATTCGATTATCTACATCTAGAAGACGAAATGAGTTTTTAAGAGTTTCGTTTGTTGGGATTATAAATGAGTCATATTCAAGATTAAAATCGGGATATTCATAAGATCAGTATCATTGATGTCCGATAATTTTAAGAGTAATGGATGGGTAAAATGATTCTTCTATTAAGTATAATAAACGAAGGGAAGGCAAAGCAATTATAATTAAAATAATCGCTGGGATAATAGTTCAAAAGGTTTCAATTTCTTGTCCTTCTATTAAAAATCGACAGCTAAATAAATTGAAAATAATATTGAATGTTATGTATAGTGTAATTAAAGTAATAAGTACAAGGATCATTATAGTATGGTCGTGGAAGAAAATTAATTGTTCTATAATTGGTGAGTTTCCATTAGGGAAGGATAAATTAGCTCATGTTATCATTGGTTATTTAATTAAGATATTAATTTGATTAAAGGTATGTTCTGCAGGAGGAAAGTTTAATTGTCAATCAATTGCTGTTAATGGATATTGTGAAATAAGTATGGTTCGTTTTGAAAATATAGCTTCTCATAATGTAAAAATGAAAATTATTACTCTAATGAATGATAGAATTGATCCTAATGAAGAAATAATATTTCATTTTGTAAAAAAATCTGGATAATCAGAATATCGTCGAGGTATTCCTCTTAAGCCTAAAAAATGTTGTGGGAAAAAAGTTATATTAACTCCAATAAATATTGAAGTGAAATGAATTTTTAATAAAAGGGAATTGAATGAAAAGCCAAAAAATATTGGAAACCAATGAGTGATTCCAGCTAAAATTGCAAATACTGCTCCTATTGATAGGACATAATGAAAGTGGGCTACTACGTAATATGTATCATGAAGAATAATATCAATTGATGAGTTGGCTAAAATAATTCCTGTTAAACCTCCGATTGTGAATAAAAAGACAAATCCTAAGGATCATAAAAGTGGAGTATCAAATTGTAAATGGGTTCCGTGTAATGTGGCAAGTCAACTGAAAATTTTAATTCCGGTTGGAACAGCAATAATTATTGTGGCTGCGGTAAAATATGCTCGAGTATCAACATCTATGCCTACAGTAAATATATGATGAGCCCAAACAATGAAGCCAAGGAGTCCAATAGCTACTATGGCATAGATTATTCCTAATGTGCCAAATGGTTCTTTTTTACCTGTTTGAAAGCAAATAATATGAGAAATTATCCCAAATCCAGGTAGAATAAGAATATATACCTCTGGATGCCCGAAAAATCAGAATAAATGTTGATATAAGATTGGATCTCCCCCCCCTGCTGGGTCAAAAAAAGAGGTATTAAAATTTCGATCTGTTAATAATATAGTAATAGCTCCTGCTAAAACTGGTAGTGATAATAAAAGTAAAATTGTGGTTACTATAACTGATCATAAGAAAAGTGGAATTTGTTCAATTTTTATTCCTTTAGGTCGTATATTTATGATTGTTGTAATGAAATTGATTGATCCAAGGATGGAGGAAATTCCTGCTAAATGAAGGCTGAAGATAGCTAAGTCTACGGACATACCTGAATGTGAGATGTTAGAGGCTAAGGGTGGGTATACTGTTCAACCAGTTCCAGCACCTCTTTCAATTAAGGAAGATGAAATAAGGAGAAATAAAGATGGAGGAAGTAGTCAAAAACTTATGTTATTTATTCGAGGGAATGCTATGTCTGGGGCTCCTAATATAATTGGAATTAACCAATTTCCAAAACCCCCAATTATAATAGGTATAACTATGAAGAAAATTATAATAAATGCATGTGATGTTACAATAACATTATAAATTTGGTCATCATTTATTAATGAACCAGGTTGTCCTAATTCTACCCGAATTAAGATACTTAGTGATATCCCTACTATTATTGATCATGCTCCAAATATTAAATATATTGTTCCAATGTCTTTGTGATTGGTTGAAAAGATTCATCGCAGTAAAATGGCTGATTTTAAGGTGATAAATTGTAAATTTATTAATGAGGTATCTCTTTTACTATTAAATTAAGGTCTTATATTTTAAATTAAAAAGTTAAATTGCAAGTTTAAAAAAGAATATATTTCTAAGACTTACATTTAGTAATTTATACTTTGAAGGTATAAAGTTTTTTTAACTTAAAGTCTTAGATTATTGGAATTAAAAATATAATTGCTAAGATTTGAAAAAAAATTAAGCTTATAATTATATTATTATAATTGAGTGTAAATTTATTGAAATTAAAATTTTTTAAGAGTAATGGATAGATAATTCGGATGTAAAAGTATAGGTTAAGTAAGGAAGAAAATAACAAAGGAAGTGAGAGAATCTTGAATTGAATTATAATTAATTTAAATGAAAATCATTTTATAAAAAACCCAAGGAATGGTGGAAGACCTCCTAAAGAAAGAAGGAGGATTCTGATGGTTAAAGCATTTCTAAAGGTTATGATACAATAATTTTGATTAAGATTTCTAAAATTAAAAATTGAAAAGAAATTTATAATTTTAGTTATAATTAATGTATAAATTAGAAAGTATACAAGTCATAGATTTCTATTAATTAAAATTAAAGAAAGTATTCATGCTAAATGGGTGATAGAGGAGAAAGCTATAATTTTCCGAATTGAAATTTGATTTAATCCGCCTAAAGAGCCTAAAAGACTTGATATAATTACTGGAATTATCAAAATTTTATTTCTTATTAAAGAAGTTACTTGAAGTGGAATAAGTTTTTGGATGGTTGATAAAATTAAAAATGTTTTTAAGGTTATACCTTCTCTAACTTGGGGAAATCAAATGTGGAATGGAGCTGCACCCATTTTAATTAGGAGAGGGCATATAAGAAGGTATGTTAAATTGCTATTAATGATTCCTAAAAAGAAAATTATTAAGGTTATGATAAATAATGAAGAGGCTAAAGCTTGAACTATGAAGTATAGGATAATTCTGTTGGTTGAAGATATAGTTTTTATATTTATGATAGGAATAAAACTTATTATATTTACTTCTATGGAAATTCAGAGGGAAAATAAGGATGAAGTTGAAAAGGCTATGAAAATTGAAATAAATAAACTTCATATTAAGATAATTTTAGAAAATTTTATTAATAAAGGAATTAATCATGTTTGGGGTATGAACCCACTAGCTTAGTTAATTAGCTTACTTTATT